CAAAAGAGTGAATTCTTTCAAAATAAAAGAGTGAATTCTTTCGCTTTCTTCCGTGGAATTAGTTAACAAGGTCTTGCATCTTTCTATATCTCCCGAAAAAAATCCCCCACTAAGAATCCTTTTTGTTGGATCGTATTATAACGAATTCTTTGGGAGTTTTTAGGAAATACTTTAAAATTTTATTAAATTATGAAATTTATAAGACAAGAAAAGATAATAACTACTAATACGAATAATAAAAGGGTGGATTATCGTATATATATATTTCATGTAGAAACATGTAGAAAGATGAATTAGAAACATGTAGAAAGATGAATAGGTCCATTTATTTATATATTTATTGTATTTTATTAATTAATATATATTTCTTAAATTAATATATATTTCTTAAAACATATACTTATAGACTCCCTATCCCTATTAAGTATATATATACTCACTTAGGTATACTTAGTATAATATAACAATTATATATGAATTATAAGATATCTTTATAACAATATAAGGATAAGGTTCAAATATAAAACAATAAATATAACAATAAATAACAGGTACAAATATTAAATCGAGGTACCCATTCTATGATAACTCTCAACAGTCTCCCCTCCATTTTTGTGCCTTTAGTGGGCTTAGTATTTCCGGCAATTGCAATGGCTTCTTTATCTCTTTATGTTCAAAAAAACAAGATTTTTTAGATACAACAAGGACAAATCTTATATATATATTTTTTCAAGACTTACTTGGATCATAACACGGATATCTATTTAGTAAAATATGGTATAATATGCGGCTTCCTTCGAGCATAAGCTCTTATGTATGTGTAAACATGATAAATGAATTATAACTATTTTCAAATAGATCGGGATCGGGGAGAATTTCTGAAATGTAAAGTCAATATATCTATATGTATTAGGAAATCATATGAAAGGGATGTTATTATTTTAGTTTGGATCTAAGAAATTCGATGAATTATCCCTAAAGGTTCACATCATAATAGTGCTGGTTGATGAGAGTTACTTCGGAAACAAAAAAAAGTAAAAAAAAATTATTTTTGTTATTCTCCCAATTCCAATAAAATGCAACTAGGTCTAGTTAGAGTATGAGTTGGCGATCAGAACGTATATGGGTAGAACTTATAGCGGGGTCTCGAAAAACAAGTAATTTCTGTTGGGCCTTTATTCTTTTTTTAGGTTCATTAGGGTTTTTATTGGTTGGAACGTCCAGTTATTTTGGTAGGAATTTTATATCTTTATTTCCTTCTCAGCAAATAATTTTTTTTCCACAAGGTATCGTGATGTCTTTCTATGGGATCGCAGGTCTTTTTATTAGCTCCTATTTGTGGTGCACAATTTTGTGGAATGTAGGTAGTGGTTATGATCGATTCGATATAAAAGAGGGCATAGTGTGTATTTTTCGTTGGGGATTTCCTGGAAAAAATCGTCGCATATTCCTCCGATTCCTTATGAAAGACATTCAGTCCATCAGAATAGAAATTAAAGAGGGTATTTATGCTCGTCGTGTCCTTTATATGGAAATAAAAGGACAAGGAGCCATTCCCTTGACTCGTACTGATGAGAATTTTACTCCACGAGAGATTGAGCAAAAAGCTGCTGAATTGGCCTATTTCTTGCGTGTACCAATTGAAGTATTTTGAAAAAAGGAACTGAAGAATGAATACTTTGCAAGAGATAAAAAACTCAAGAATCATCTTTTTTTCTATAGCATAACTTAACTGAAGTTTCTTCAGAACGCTTACTCGAGCCAAAGCAAACGTATATGAAACAATTCTAAAACGAAATTGTTTATGTCCACAATTTTTTTTAGGCGTATGTAAATCCACTTAACTCAATTCAGTAACAAATCTAAATGATAGATTCATCATATATCAAAACAAAACATTTCATCATAAAGTAAAGAATTTTTTTTTTCTAAATACTAAATATTTGATATTTTGATAGAACGGGAGTTCTTTCGTCTCGAAATCCGACTACTATTAATTTGAAGAGGGCTCTTTCTTATTCTATATTCTTTCTAAATTCAAGGACTAACCGCTGTACTGAATCACAAAAAAATCCGGAAATACATCGATGACTTGTAATAGAACTTATGCTTGATAGAAATATTAGTATCATATAGAGTCGACGAATGAGGTGCGTTCATTAAAAATTTTAAAATTCACAGACGAAAAAATGGCAAAAAAGAAAGTATTAATTTCCCTTCTATATCTTGCATCTATAGTATTTTTGCCTTGGTGGATCTCTCTCTCATTTAATAAAAGTCTGGAATCTTGGTTTACTAATTGGTGGAATACTAGGCAATCCGAAATTTTTTTGAATGATATTCAAGAAAAGAGTATTCTAAAAGAATTCATAGACTTAGAGGAACTCTTACGTTTGGACGAAATGATAAAGGAATACCCGGAAACACATTTACAAAAGCCTCGCATCGAAATCTACAAAGAAACGATCCAATTGATCAAGATGCACAACGAGGATCGCATCCATACAATTTTACACTTCTCGACAAATATAATCTGTTTCGGTATTCTAAGTGGTTATTCTATTCTAGGTAATGAAGAACTTGTTATTCTTAACTCTTGGTTTCAAGAATTCCTATACAACTTAAGCGACACAATAAAAGCTTTTTCTATTCTTTTATTAACTGATTTATGTATAGGATTCCATTCGCCCCACGGTTGGGAATTAATGATTGGCTCTGTCTACAAAGATTTTGGATTTGCTCATAATGATCAAATTATATCCGGTCTTGTTTCTACTTTTCCAGTCATTTTAGATACAATTTTTAAATATTGGATCTTTCGTTATTTAAATCGTGTATCTCCTTCACTTGTAGTGATTTATCATTCAATGAATGACTGAAAAGTGATCGAACGATCCAATTATAATATTTGTTACTTTGTACATAAGCAAAACATTCAAAATTGTACTTACTACCCATCCAAGGGATTCCTCCAATATTCCAGTAAAATTATTTATATTTAATATTTAAGTAAATAGCAAAATTATAGATAGGGAACTATACTAGCGACCTACCTAATTTTATTGTAGAAATTTTCGGGATCAATGATTGGACCATGCAAACTAAAAATACCTTTTCTTGGATAAAGAAAGAGATTACTCGATCCATTTCCGTATCGCTCATGATATATATACTAACCCAGGCACCCCTTTCAAATGCATATCCCATTTTTGCACAGCAGGGTTATGAAAATCCACGAGAAGCGACTGGCCGTATTGTATGTGCCAATTGCCATTTAGCTAATAAACCCGTGGATATCGAGGTTCCACAAGCGGTACTTCCTGATACTGTATTTGAAGCAGTTGTTCGAATTCCTTATGATCTGCAACTGAAACAAGTTCTTGCTAATGGTAAAAAAGGAGCTTTGAATGTCGGGGCTGTTCTTATTTTACCCGAGGGGTTTGAATTAGCCCCTCCCGATCGTATTTCGCCCGAGATTAAAGAAAAGATAGGAAATCTGTCTTTTCAGAGCTATCGTCCCACTAAAAAAAATATTCTTGTGATAGGTCCGGTTCCTGGTCAGAAATATAGTGAAATCACCTTTCCTATTCTTTCCCCGGACCCCGCTACTAAGAAAGATGTGCACTTCTTAAAATATCCCATATATGTAGGCGGGAACAGGGGAAGGGGTCAGATTTATCCCGACGGGAGCAAGAGTAACAATAATGTTTATAATGCTACAGCAGCAGGTATAGTAAGCAAAATAATACGAAAAGAAAAAGGGGGGTACGAAATAACCATAGCGGATGCATCGGATGGACGTCAAGTGGTTGATATTATCCCTCCAGGACCGGAACTTCTTGTTTCAGAGGGCGAATCCATCAAACTTGATCAACCATTAACGAGTAATCCTAATGTGGGTGGATTTGGTCAGGGAGATGCGGAAATAGTACTTCAAGATCCATTACGTGTCCAAGGTCTTTTGCTCTTCTTGGCATCTGTTATTTTGGCACAAATCTTTTTGGTTCTTAAAAAGAAACAGTTTGAGAAGGTTCAATTGTCCGAAATGAATTTCTAGATCTGCGGATTTATCAACATCAAGCTCTAAAAATAAACAAATTTTTGTTGGGAATTATGTATGATCAAAAAAATTTTGCTTATTTATATTCTTTATTCTACCGGATTTCGGGAATTACTTAATACCGCATTCCTGGTCATAGTATATTGTGAAGGCGACTGACTGTTTTACTTAACTCTTCTTTATTTATTTGTTTTTTCAATCCAAATTGAAACGGTATGATATAGAATGAATCAATAGTTTTATATTTGACTAGAATCAAAACAAAAGATAAATAAGCGGAGAATAGAAACCAAAGTATAAATGAGAGGAACAAAGGATTTTAGGGGAGATTGTTCGTCTCCTAGTCCTTGACACAAGAAACGGAATTTTACCCAACCCTTTCTTGTGTCGAATTAATAAAGATTCTCGATCCCATTCGTAAAAAATGGATATTTGTAGTTTTCATTTTTTTTTTTTTTTTTATATATAGGTTTATTTTATCATAACCCTTTTTTTTTTTTTAGATTTCTTACGTAACATAGTGGTAGTGGACAAATAAATAGAGGTCAATTTATTGAGCAATATAGAACTTCTTCAATTTCAACGAACTTATAAAAAAAAATTTCACTTTTATTAGATTAAATATTTATTAGATTAAATGGAGTAAGGTTCTCTTCTATTAGTATAGAAAGGGTTTGCATGATATCTGATTGATAGAAATATATTATATTTCTATATAATTGTGAGTCATCCAAAAAGGGTAAATCGAGTGATTCCTTCTTTGTTTTAAGTATTGACAGATACTATTGAGTAACAGATGTTCTGAATCAATTAACGAAGTTCATTTTTTAAAAACATCATCAGAAAAGGTGGATGTTTTTGAAACATCTCTAAAAAAAAATATTATGATTATTAAGAACTCAACGGGACTTACCCCCTCTTTCCTTGTCTGATTCGAGGG